AGAAGACCTCTGTCCTATCCATTAGACAATGGACGCTCTTCATTCCTATTTTCACATTTTTTCATAAAAAAAAAATGTGACGTATTTAGGGAATACAATAAACAATAAAAAGAAGGATGCATATCAAAAAGGATAAGGCATCTGTATATCCTATGAAGTTAAGGAATATATAATATATATAGCGGGTAGCGGGAATCGAACCCGCATCGTTAGCTTGGAAGGCTAGGGGTTATAGTCGACGTTGTTTGATCAGTTTTAACATCTCTAATTCAAAACCGAACATGAGATTTTGGTTTCATTCGGCTCCTTTATGGAATATCTATGTATTCCCATCATAGAAAAAATGAGATCCATAACATCTATGTCAGCTTTTTTTACGAATGCATCTAAAGTTACTTGCTTTTTAGATGATCCCTATAGAAGAGGGAGATTCTATCAAATCTTTCTAGTCTCTAGTCTAGTTACTTCGTTCCCTATTTCTTTTCTATTCGGGGGATCCTAAGGAAAATAATTTTGTTTCTACCGAGCTGAAATAAGAAGCCGAGGGTTCTAGTAAACCAAAACCATCATTTTCTAGCTATTTGGCTTCAATCTTGCCCTTTTTCAGCGCAAAAATTGAAGATTTAGTTACGATTGAAAGTTTTGTACTATTATCCATAGATCCTTTATTCATACTCATTGGATTGGAAGAATTTAACCAATCAAAAAAATTATGCTTCTCGACTCCATAATCCAATTTTTTTATTAAAATTCTGTAAAATTCTGATTGACTTTTGGATAGAAATCGTGAGAATGTATATTCTTTCCTCAAATGTCCTATTGAGGGGTAAAGGATTAAATCTTTTTAAGAAATAAAGTTTTTTATCGGAATGGAATATAAAATATGAAAAAAATGGAAAGACCCCTTAACTATTGAAGTTGTTAATAGAACGAATCACACTTTTACCACTAAACTATACCCGCTACATAGCTACATATTAATTATATATTTCATATTAATATGAAATATGAATCAAATACTGAACTTCAACTTTCATTTAGAATGAAATTTGTTTTTCATTGATGAATTTCCGAATCTTATAATCTTATACTTAAGAATAAGAAAATAAAGACAAAAAATAGTAGTTTACTATATAATAGAATACTATTACTAGAACACTTTTCCTATAAATTTTAATAGAAAGGCTAAATATTCTAATTTATACTCTAATTTCCTATAATTACTATAGAATATATAGATAGAATATTCTATAGTAATCTAGAATTTTTGAAAGAATTTCTAAGAGAATTTCTCCATTAGAATCTTATATAATTTCTAATGATTAGGAATGGCAATGAAAATGAGTCTTCTTGTTTCAATAACAATTTTTATTCGTCGGAACAAAAGAAGTACTGGCCCGGCCAGTACTTATACTTAATCAGGTCGGCTTTTGTAAAAATTTGTACAAAATAAAAGAAGTAAAGTATTCTTTCTATTGGAGAAATCTGTTTCGGATCATTGAAGTGAAGAAAAATAAAGATTGTTCTCAATCTTGACTTCACGCGTGAAATCACATGATAAATTTCCCATTTTGAATGGGGAGAGATGGCTGAGTGGACTAAAGCGTCGGATTGCTAATCCGTTGTACGAATTATTCGTACCGAGGGTTCAAATCCCTCTCTCTCCGACCCCCCTGATCACTTGCTATTTTCGAATTGGAATAATTTTCGATTAGTTTCTTTTATAAATCTTTTATCTTTATTTAGCATCTATTCCATTTATTTATACATTTACCTATGAAAAAATCAAGGAAAAAGTAAAAACGAATCTCATCTCTTTTTTTATTCTTCACGCCCAGGATTACGCCCCGGATCATTAGATAAGAATCCGAAGATGAAGAGAGAAACAAAGAATATTACTACTGTATAAACAAATAGTTTAAGAGTAAGCATTAAAAATCTCCAAGATAAGATCATTTTTTGTTTAAGGAAATAGATCACCTATTTTACGACACACGCTATACACTATTTTGACATGACACTCCAAATTTCTTTCTATTTTTAATGTAATATTCTAATGTAATATTATGAATAATATTTTATGAAAAATATTCGTTTTTTTTGTTACCAAAAATTTCTTGCCATATCCATATCTATAATTAGGTATTGTATGGGATCTTCTAAAGGAAAAGTCAGAACAAAAAGAATCAGCTGATTAGCTGATTAAAGATCAAGATCATCGCCCCTTCCCTTATTCAAATTCAATAATAAATACCAGAATTTAGCTTTTTGAATCGAGGGTTCCTAATGTCCAGACTTATCTGAATATTATTTATGATCTTATTGATTTTCAGAATCAAAATTTTATCTGTTTTTTATCGAATAAATTTTGAATTGAATAGAGATTTCATTCTTATCGAAAACTTACAGCAGCTTGCCAAACAAAGGCTAAGAGAAGAAAAAGTACAGGGATAACCGGCATAACGTCTACAATTGGATTGAAAAAGGCATAAGCTTCGGGCAATTTGGCTAAGAAGAAACTACTCGAATAAAGGGTAGAATTAAGACAGAGACAGATTAAACTAAAGATATTAAACATAACAAATATTCTTTTCTTGTTATTCAAAATTCAAATGAAATTGAAATGATAATAAATTATCAGATTGGATTGAGTTGTTTTTCTGAGGGAAAATTGAAAAGAAAAAGGCAGATAAAAGAAAGAAATTCTTCTTTTTCTTTGACTTCTACCCAATAAAATAAGGATACAAAGAATTCTATTTTCATACAATATCTTAATTGAATTCTAAGTAATGATCAATTAATCTTTTTGATTCTATATCCATATCCATTGTGTTGAATCCTAGCGACAACATGTCCTATATTTCTTTTGGTTGGTTATTGACGAATAACCAATATTTATCTTAGTCTTTTTTAGACCAACTAAAAATGGGGCGTGGCCAAGCGGTAAGGCAACGGGTTTTGGTCCCGTTATTCGGAGGTTCGAATCCTTCCGTCCCAGATCGTTTGCATCCAAAACGAAAGATTCTTCTCTATTGAAAATCTAATTCAACAATTTTCTGTTTAATTTTGGATACTTTAATTTTGGATACAATGTTATCCAATCTGAATTCTAAGAATCATATCTTTTTTTTTTTTTTTACTTTATTTATTAAATTACTCAAGTATTTTATTCTTCAATATTTGTGATTCCTTTTGTTAACGATTATTTGTTTTATAAGATGGAGATGGATGCGAAAAGACCATAATTTTCATAATTTGAGGATTCTTTTTTTTCTCTTTGATCTTACCTTACACGAGACTTTTTCTACTCCATAATTATGTTTTAAATTCAATGAAAATAAGAAATGAAAATCAGATTCAATTGGAGATGGTAAAAAAGAAGTAAATCATAATATTAGAATCAGAAAATCATATTTCATAAATAAAAAATGAAAAAATATGTCATAATTATGACATAAGAATATATTGTATATTTTTCTTATTAAGAATATCTTATTATTTCATTATTTTTCATTATTTCAGATTATCTTATTATTCTATAATTGAATATTTCAATGAAATATAATGAAATATTTAGTTTAGTATATTATTTAGTTAAAGTGGCTAAAAACTTTTAGCCATTCATGGGGATTTCTTTTTCATTTGAATGAAAAGAAAGTCAAAGGTTTTTTTTAGGTTTCTAATTTCTTTCTTTTTTTAACGAAAAAGGGGGATCCTTTATTATGGAAAATCCCAAAAGATTTGTTGAAGGTGTAAATAAGTTTGCTTAAACCTGATTTTTTTCATGTGATATTATTCATATGAGAAAATATGGGGTAATTTTAAGTGAAATCTTTTCCGGATAAACACTTATATATAAGTGTTTATAAGTGTAGATTATTATGTATCGGTTCAGCCAATGACTATTCATGATTCCATATTGAATCAATTGCATACGGTTCAAAATTAAAATGAGAGGGATGTTATGGTAAAACTTCGTTTGAAACGATGTGGTAGAAAGCAACGTGCGACTTGAAGGACATGATTGGATGTGGATTATGACATCCACCATTTTCTATACGAATGAAGATGCTCTTGTCTCGACATAGTTTGTTCTGCTAGGAACCTGATTGAATTTGTCTTGGGTTGCTAAAGAAAGATACTAATGGTATAGAAAGGTATAGCATATGATGGAGCTCGAGCAAAAATGATTCATTCATTTATCGGGGGAATAATCTAGGGTTAGTGACAATCAATAAGTTAGACCAACTTTGTAAATATATCATCTATATATAAATATAGATAAAAGGAGAGGTTCAAATTTGAACAAGTTTGAAATGAAAAAAAGTAAAATTTATCGAAATTTTCAAACTGTTTAGATCAAGAGTGTATTACAAAGGAATCAATCGTTCGTATGATTTTTACAGAAAGAACAAAAGGTATGTTGCTGCCTTTTTGAAAAGGAGTAAGGATCACCGAAGTAATGTCTAAACCCAATGATTTCACAAAGCGCAAAGCAAAGACAATAAATTCCGGAACAAGGAAACACTATTTTAACTTGTCTCAACAATTGGATCAGAATGAGTAAAAAAAAAATAGGGTAGAGACAGCTCAAGAAATTCGAAGGATTTCCTTTCGAACTCTTTCAAAACTATCCAACTTGAGTTAGGAGTACAAATGAAATTTCTTTTTCTGTAAAGAAGGAAAAAAGGCTCAAATTACAGTCTAATTCTTTATGGATCCATTTCTATTTCGATCTATATAGATCGAAATAGAAATTCTAGAAATTAGAAAAATTAGAATCATTTTTTCTTGAGCCGTATGAGGAGAAAACTTCCTATACGTTTCTAGGGGGGCATCTTTTATCTACATCTATCCCAATGAGCCATCTATCGAATCGTTGCAATTGATGTTCGATCCCGAAGAGAAGGAAGAGATCTTCGAAAAGTGGGTTTTTATGATCCGATAAAGAATCAAACTTATTCAAATGTTCCTGCTATTTTATATTTCCTTGAAAAAGGTGTTCAACCCACAGGAACTGTTTATGATATTTTAAGGAAGGCAGAATTCTTTAAAGAATTTCGAATTTCTTTTGATAAAAAAAGAAAGGAAAAACAAGAATCATGAATAAAGAATTACACAAAGATAGGTACTAGTTACTCTATCTTTGTGTAATTCTTTATTCAAAGTTTCCTCTTTTCTTTTTCTTTTCTTTTTCTATTCATACTTCTTTATTCTTTTTCTATTCATACTTCTTTATTCTTTTTCTATTCATACTTCTTTATATATTTTTTTTATATATTTTTATATTTTTATAATATATTTTTTAATATATTTTTATATTTTTTTCTTGCTTATTTTTGTGGACCCCCCTCGACAAGAGGGGGGTAACCTTTCTTCTTATATTTGTATTGTACCTTTCTTTTTTTATTAAAGAAAGTTTATTAAAAAAAGCCGCATTTTTTCTATCTCTACCTTTTCCTTATTACTTCTTTTTTTTCTGCTCAAAGTTTTATTCTTTCAAATACAACACAAATTTATATATAATTTCTTTAAATTTGTTTTCTAAAAAGTCCATTCATATTGACAATGGTGTATCAAACAAATATAATTTGATCGTATATAAATAGATCTTTTTATCCCCATTTCATTCCCTATTGGCTCTTTCCTTCACTTTAGTAAAATGGATGAGTTTGCTAGATTTTTTTTATTTCGATCATATCTACACTTCATATTGATCCGGGTTGCTAACTCAACGGTAGAGTACTCGGCTTTTAATTGCGACTATGATCTTTGATCTTTTACACATTTGGATGAAGGAATTCGTCTAGACTATTGGTAGAGTTTATAAGACCGCGACTGATCCTGAAAGGTAATGAATGGAAAAAAAAGCATGTCGTAAAAAATAAAAAAAAAAAAATAAAGAATAATAAAATCATAGAAAAAGAAGATTTCTAGTACTCATAATATAAATAGAACAAGAATTTTTCTTTTTATAAAATCTTTAAAGTTCAGTAAAGTATTTTGGGTCTAGTGAATAAATGGATAGAGTCTTATGGCTCCAATTCGAATAAGACAAAAAAGCAACGAGCTTCATTTCTTAATTTGAATGATTACCCGATCAAATTACTAATTATACGTTAAAAATAGATTAGTGCCTGATGTGGGAAAAGGTTCTCTTGTGAATTTTGAGTGGACCATTGATTCTTTTTTTTTTTTTTCATCCTAATTATTCTTTATTGTGGATTGGAGACGGATGTGTCTAAGAAATAGTATAGTGATAAAAAAAGAATCTTTTTCCAAAGTCAAAAGAGTGATTGGGTTGCAAAAATAAAAGATCTTTACCCTTTTTCTTATTGTTAGTCTAGTTATATTTAAAAAGGAAAAGAAACCAAAATTGGATAGAAAGGGAAAGCAAAAAGATCTGTAGATTGGGCTCTCTGTCTCCGGGGTATATATTCTTTATTTGTTCTTACTTTTAGATAATCTTTTACTTCTTATTTTGTATTTTATTCTATTATTATTATATATTATTATAGTTTATTCTAAAATTCTAAATAGTATTTTAGTATAAGAGAAACACAACATATGCATACGCCGTTCTGACCATATTGCACTATGTATCATTTCATAACACAAGAAGTGCCTCCCTTTTTTGGTTACAGTAGAAATGTATTTAAATGGCAGAATGACAAGGATATTTAGATTTAAAAAAGATAGATTTCGACAACAAAACTTCCTCTATCCGCTACTCCTTCAGGAGTATATTTACTCACTTGTTCATTATCATAGCTTCAATAGTTTGATTTTTTACGAACCTGTGGAAATTATCGGTTATGACAATAAATATAGTTTAGTACTTGTGAAACGTTTAATTACTCGAATGTACCAACAGGAATCTTTGATTTCTTCGGTGAATGATTCTAACAAAAATGGATTTTGGGGTCACAAGAATTCTTTTTCTTCTCATTTTTATTCTCAAATGATATCAGAAGTTTTTGGAGTCATTCTGGAAATTCCATTCTCATCACGATTAGTATCTTCCCTTGAAGAAAAACGAATACCAAAATCTCAGAATTTACGATCTATTCATTCAATATTTCCCTTTTTAGAGGATAAATTATCACATTTAAATTATGTGTCAGATCTATTAATACCCCATCCTATCCATTTGGAAATCTTGGTTCAAATCCTTCAATGCTGGATCAAAGATGTTCCTTCTTTGCATTTCTTGCGATTGTTTTTCCACGAATATCATAATTTGAATAGTCTGATTACTTCAAAGAAATCTATTTACGTCTTTTCAAAAAGAAAGAAAAGATTCTTTTGGTTCCTACATAATTCTTATGTATATGAATTTGAATATCTATTCCTATTTCTTCGTAAACAGTCTTCTTATTTACGATCAATATCTTCTGGAATCTTTATTGAGCGAACACTTTTCTTTGGAAAAATAGAATATCTTATGGTCGTGTGTTGTAATTCTTTTCAGAGGATCCTATGGTTCCTCAAAGATACTTT